TTCTAAAAAAAAAAAAAAGATGTGGACCTTCCACTAAAGTTGTTCCTTTGTGACAGGAATCAATAGGAAATATTTGAATCCGGTTGGATTTCACCCAAATCAAATGTATTCGTATACCAATGAACTGAATTCTTACTATTTCAATTTCATCGAAGTTGAAGAATCGAGCAATTTGTCATACAGATTATGATAACTCGAGAAGTTTGTTTTGATTGGATTAAGATCCAAGGAGGAAAATAATCATTCTATGATTAAAATAGAACAACCTTCTTTAGTGTGCATAGCGTGTATACACAATCAAAATATAGAAATCCATGGTTTAATTCAGGGAATTGTAATAGATCCATGGGGTAAGGAGTTGTTGTTGATAAATCTTAAACGGGAAGGGGGTTTTTTAATTCCTATGGAACCATAGTTAAGTATAAATATAACCATGTCTAAATGTAATTATATAAAAAAACTATAGATCCATCAGGGGATTCGTTACAATTCAGTGTTTAATCTGGTACCAGTATAAATATCAGAAAAAGACATATCGTCGTCTTGACAAAACAAACACGAATATATATATCTTTTCTTTTTCATTTTTTTTTTTTTTTTATGGGTTTTCACAATAAAAAAATATCCCTTTATATCTCCCGAACCCCGAAAGAAGATCCTTCTTTTTTTTCTATAATTGATTGACCATACCTATACTTACTGCAATACTATAAATGAAATGACTCGATATTCACTCGTTTTCTGGGTCTTAATCATAATATTTTGTAGGAGAGATGGCCGAGTGGTTGAAGGCGTAGCATTGGAACTGCTATGTAGGCTTTTGTTTACCGAGGGTTCGAATCCCTCTCTTTCCCTACCTTCACCTAATCTAATTTACGAACGTTACAAACCGCAATGTATCAAATACGAATAGATACTATTATTCTAACAGTTAAACCTTTCTTTGATATAGATTCGCTATTCCTAATTGCTGTAGTACAAAAATACAGGTAAAGGGTAGCCAAGGCATGAAAATTGACCCCGACCCACTTTTGATACCTAAATGGGATAGGAAAAAATCCGGATCAAGTCTCTCATCTAAAGTCAATTTACTTCGACGAAAAAGGGAGGAGCACCCGAACCCCTGTTCCTTGTTGTTTTAGTTAGGTTCAAGTCTGACGAGAATAATATTCTACGACTAGCAACTCATTGATTTTTAAACCAACCCACTTACTATCTATTATTTGATTGACTAATCCTTTATATTGGGATGAGTGAAGAGTCAAATGTTTTGGCAATTCCTCATGTGGGAATGAATCAAGAGAATTTTGAATCAGAGCTATGGATTTTTGTTCATCCCTTGTCGTAATAATATCTCGGGGTTTGCAGCGGTAACTTGGTATATCCACTATACGACCATTAACTAAAATATGCCTATGGTTAACTAATTGTCGGGCTCCTGGAATGGTCGAAGCCATACCTAATCGAAAAAGTATATTATCCAAACGCATTTCAAGTAATTGTAGTAAAACCTGACCTGTTGAACCTTTGGCTTTTCCAGCGATACGAACATATTTAAGCAATTGTCGCTCTGTCAGACCATAATGAAAACGCAATTTTTGTTTTTCTTCTAGACGAATACGATATTGAGATCTTTTCCCGGAACGCGATTGGTTTCGAGGATCACTTCCGGATGTAGGACTTTTACTAGTAAGTCCCGGTAAAGCTCCCAGACGGCGTATTTTTTTAAAACGAGGCCCTCGGTAACGAGACATAAATACTCCTTTATTTTTTTTTTTTTTTTAATTTATTTTATAGAATTATAGAATAAACCTAAATTAAGACTGAACTAAACGATAAACAAAGCGACATCTACTGAAGTAGACTACAACAAAAAAGAAAAAAAATGAGATGAATTGTATCAATATCCAGACTTTTTTGTATATTTTATATATTAGATTATAGTAAATATATAGTAAGAGTTTAGGGATACTTTTCCTAATTTGTTCGGGAGAGATCTCATTGCTCCAATCAGTTTTTTTTCATAGTTGGAAGTTCTTACACGATAATAGATATAGATCAGTGACCAGACGAGGGAAAAGTCTTTTCAATAAGATTTCAAGGAGACATTATTCATTGTGTAAAAATGTAAAAGTAAAAAAAAAAGTTGACCTAACGAAAGAAAAGCCTACTATCGGAATCGAACCGATGACCATCGCATTACAAATGCGATGCTCTAACCTCTGAGCTAAGCAGGCTTAGATAACAACACAAATTTGTGTTGTCCACAGGAATTTCATAAAATAGAATAGTGGGATCCTAGTTAACTATTCATAATTCATAATGAATATAGATATGCATATAGAAAGAATGGAATAGAATTAAATAGAATGAATAAGAATATATAATTCTATTTATATATATAAAATAAATAAAATTATAAAAATTACATAACATAAAATAAATATAATAATATATTAATATGTAGAGAACAATTGAAATTCAAAATTTTCTAATATATTCTAAAAAATAAAGTTATATATTCTATGGATTAGGTATACTTTTAGTATTTTAGTAAAAGAATTAGATTCTAATTATAATGTTATAGTGGGCCAGCCCTAAGGAAAAGATAAGGATACAGATCAAAATGAAACATTCCTCTGGTTTAATTCGAAAAAGTAGGGGATAAAAAAAAAAGAATTGACCCTTCAAGTATTCTAAATATCTCGTAAAAATGGAGAGGAAAAGAGGGATATATGTGGTATATATCCATCCATATTGAATTGCAGATACATCAATGATAGAATCATTTCTGATTGGAACAAATGCCGGTCCTCTGATAGAGATGAAAGAATATAGTAGAGATGAAAGAATATAGACAAAAAAAAGCACAAACAAATAGGAGGAGACCCCTATATTTTTTATATTTTCTATATAGGAATTTTCATCTAAAGAATTTGAAGGCTCCAGCATAAATGAAAGAAAGAAGGAGATGGCATCCCAAAGAGATCCTAGAAAAAGGGGGATATGGCGAAATTGGTAGACGCTACGGACTTGATTGGATTGAGCCTTGGTATGGAAACCTACTAAGTGAGAACTTTCAAATTCAGAGAAACCCTGGAATTAAAAATGGGCAATCCTGAGCCAAATCCTGTTTTCATAAAAAGGTGGTTCAGAAAGAAAAAAAAAAAGGATAGGTGCAGAGACTCAATGGAAGCTGTTCTAACGAATAGGGTTGACTGCGTTGGTCGAGGAATCTTTCTATCGAAACTCCGGAAAGGATGAACCTATATACGTACGTATTTGTACTGAAATAGCAAAAATGAATGAGATCCTAATCCATTTTTTATTTTATATGTATATGAAAAATTTAAAATGGATTGTGAATCGATTCCAAATGGAAGGAAGAATCGAATATTCGCCGATCAAATCAGTCACTCTATGGTCTGATAGTTCTTTTGAAGAACTAACTTATTGGACGAGAGTAAAGATAGAGTCCCGTTCTACATGTCAATACCGACAACAATGAAATTTATAGTAAGAGGAAAATCCGTCGACTTTAGAAATCGTGAGGGTTCAAGTCCCTCTATCCCCAAAAAAGATCGGTTTTCCTTTCTAACTATCTTTTTATCCCCCCCCTTTTTTTTTTCAGCGGTTCAAAATTAGCTACGTTTCTCATTCACTCTTTCACAAACAAAAAAAAATCGGCAGAGAAATGTTTCTCTCTTTTCACAAGTCTTCTTATATATCTTATATATAATATATAAGATATACGCTCAAATGAACATCTATGAGCAAGGAATTCCTATTTGAAATATTCACAGTCCATATCGTTATTTTGAATTAAAATTCACTAAAAAAAAAAGTATTATTTTTGAAGATCCAAAAAATTCAAGGGCCTGCGTAAGACTTTGTAATGCTTTTTAGTCTATTTAATCGAATTGACATAGCCTAAGCGCCCTTTCTTTTAGTAGTATTTAGTAGTAGTAATATGGAAATGATGCACCGCACCGGGAAGAGTCGGGATAGCTCAGTTGGTAGAGCAGAGGACTGAAAATCCTCGTGTCACCAGTTCAAATCTGGTTCCTGACATGTGGTTAATATAATAATGTATACTCGTACAAATTCATCGATATAGATCATGATATATATGTATCTTATCTATTTTTGTCTCTAGCGATATACCCCTTTGGTTGTCTAAAGATATGCTCCAATTTTTTGTAGATGAGTTAAAGAATACAATATTCTAAAATAGATAGAATCCATATATAGGTTAAAGAAAAAATTAGATTATGTTTCCTCTTCTTTTTTGTTTGCTCGTAGGGTGCTTTCTTTCATTCAAAAAGAATGTTAATACTTCATACATATCCGAAAAGTGAAGTTTTTTTAGTTGGTTGAAAACCCCAAAGTCTAAAAGAGTAAAACAGTGGGAATAGAAAAAATCATTTCAGATAGATACAGTACAAATAGAATCCAAAACCCTTTCATTTCTTTTCATTTTTTTTTTTTTTTTTTGCATTTTCTATTTCTTTATTTCCCTCTACGTGACTTTCTAGAACCCTTCTAAATGATGTGCGCGGTACAAAGTTCATGATAAAGAACTCTTTTGGTTCATTTTACCAGCTCATCTGAAAAAAAAAATCTTCCAAATTTTTGGGGAATATCAATGAAACCCTATATTTGTTTTATTTCGCGCATCTATAATATGAATGAAAGTCCAATGACTCTGTTTGATCTCGAACAAAATGTAAAAATATTCCTCGAGTACCTGGAATCATAGAAGTGAAGAAAGATTAATTTCTTATCATTCAAAGAGCATCTTGTATTTCATAGAAATTTGGGGCAATATAATCCTTACGTAAAGGCCATCCTATCCAACTTTCGGGCATCAAAATACGTTTCAGGCGCGGATGATTATCATAATAGATTCCCAACATATCATAAGATTCCCGTTCTTGAAAATCCGCGCTTTTCCAAATCCAGAAAACAGACGGAATTCTAGGATTACTCCTTGGGGCAAA